TGAACCTTCTCAAACTGTTTCTTTTTAAGAACTAAAAAGATTTGTGCCAAAACAACAGATGCCAAAAAGAACAAAAGGCCTTGGACACGTAGTGGATCTTGAAGTACTATTTCTGCATCTCCCTGACCAAATCCACCCACATTAGGATTACTTGTTAATGGTTGATCAAGTTTGATAGATTCGCCCTCTGAAACACGAAGTTCTGGTCCTGGAGGGATAATATCAACCACTTGGCGTCCATCCAATGCATCCGTTATGGTTATTTCGTACCCCCCTTTTTCTTTTCGTATGATTTTGCTTACTATACCCGCTGCTGTAGCATTATAAACCGTATTGTTACTTTTTGTCCCGTCGGGATAAATCTGGCCCCTTCCCCTGTTACCACCTACGTATATTGGGTATTTTAAGAAGTGAACATCTTTATTAGTCGCGGGATCCGGGGAAAGAATAGGAAAAGTGATTTCACTATATTTCTTACCAGGAACAGGCCCTATCACAAGAATATTTTTTTTAGTGGGGCCGTAATTCTGAAAAGATAGATTGCCTATCTTTTCTTTCATCTCGGCAGAAATACGACTGGGGGGGGCTAATTCAAACCCTTCCGGTAAAATAAGAACGGCCCCTACATTCAACCCCCCCTTTTTACCATTAGCAAGAACTTGTTTCAGTTGCATATCATAAGGAATTCTAACAACTGCTTCAAACACAGTATCAGGAAGTACCGCTTGCGGAACCTCAATATCCACAGGTTTATTAGCTAAATGGCAATTGGCGCATACAATACGACCAGTGGCTTCTCGTGGATTTTCAAAACCCTGCTGCGCAAAAATGGGATATGCATTTGAAATGGAGGCCCGAGTTATTATATATATCATGAGTGATACGGAAATGAATCGAGTAATCTCTTCCTTTATCGAAGAAAAAGTATTTCTAATTTGCATGGTCAAATCGTTGATCCCGAAAATTTCTACAATAAAATTGGGTAGGTCGCTAGTATAGTTCCCTATCCACGATTTTGCTATTTACTGAAATAATTTTACTGGAATATAGGAGGAATCCTCTGAATGGGTAGAAAGAGTAAGGTAAGTACGACCTGGAATGCTTTGCTTAGGTACAAAGTAAGAAACATTCTAATTGACTCGTTTTTCAGTCATTCATTGAATGATAAATCACTACAAGTGACGGAGATACACGATTTAAATAAAGGAAAATCCAATATTTGAAAATTGTATCTAGAATGACTGGAAAAGTGGAAACAAGACCAGATATAATTTGATCATTATGAAAAAATCCAAAATCGTTATAGACATAGCCAATCATTAGTTCCCAACCGTGGGGCGAATGGAATCCGATACATAAATCGGTTACTAAAAGAATGAAAAAGGCTTTTATTGTGTCACTTAAATTATATAGGAATTCTTGAACCCAAGAATTAAGAAAAACAAGTTCTTCATTACCCAGAATAGAATAAGCACTTAGAATAACGAAACAGATTAGATTTGTCGAGAAGTGCAAAATTGTATGGATATGATCCTCATCGTGTATCTTGATCAATTGGATTGTTTCTTTGTGGAGCCCCATACGGAACTTTTGTAGATGTCTTTCCGGGAATTCCTTTACCATTTCATCCAAGAGAAATAGCTCCTCTAATTCTATGAATTTTTCTAGAATACTCTTTTCTTGAATATCGTTCAAAAAAGTTTCGGATTGCCTAGTATTCCACCAATTAGTAACCCAAGATTCTAGACTTTTATTAAATGAGAGAGTGATCCACCGGGGCAAAAAGACTACAAATACTATAAATGAAAGATATCGAAGGGGAATAGATGCGCTCTTTTTTGTCATTTTTTCATCTGTGAATTGTCACCTCATTCGTTGACTCTATGCGATCTAATATTTCTATCAAGCATAAGTTCTATTATAAGGTATCGCGCCTATTAATTATTAATTTATTAATCGAGCCCCCATTTTTTAGTTGTGATTCAGAGGTTAGTCCTTGAATCTAGTGTAGAAAAAATACAGAAATAGAAGAAGAATCCACTTCGAATTCGAATTCAAATGAAGAAATAATAAAAAAATAGATTGTTTCCAGATATCTTAATTGATCAAATATTCGAAGTAATTACTCCCCTTTGATGAATGCCCGAAAGATTCAAATAAAGATTCCAATAATGAATATTTTTCGGATTTCGAAATGAAAGAACTTCCTGTTTATTAAAAAAGAAAATATCAAATATTTCGAAAAAAAAAAATTGACAGACAAAAACAAAAAAGGGTTTCGTTTTATATTATGAACGCCACGTACACGTTTGCCTTGCTTTTGCCCCACGAGGCGTTCTGAAGAAACTTTAATTAAGTAAGTTATGCTTATAGAAAAAAGAGGATTCTTAGGGGTTTTCCTCTTGCTGAGAAAGCATTTTTTTGCAGTTTCTTTTTTCAAAATACTTCAATTGGTACACGCAAGAAATAGGCCAATTCCGCAGCCTTTTGCTCGATTTCCCGTGGAGTCAAATTCTCATCAGTACGAGTCAAGGGAACGTCTCCCAGGCCTCTGATTTCCATATAAAGGACACGACGAGCATAAATACCCTCTTTTACTTCTATTCTGATGGACTGAATATCTTTCATAAGGAATCGTAAAAAGATGCGGCGATTTTTTCCAGGAAATCCCCAACGAAAAATGCACACTATTCCTTCTTTTCTATCAAATCGATCATAACCGCTACCTACATTCCATGTAATTGTGCACCACAAATAGGAACTAATAAAGAGACCCGCGATCCCATAGAAAGACATTACGATCCCTTGTGGGAAAAAAAGGATTTGTTGAGACGGAAAGAAGGATATCAAATTCTTATCAAGATAACTAGAAATTCCAACCAATAAGAATCCTAATGAACCTAAAAAAAGGATAAACGCCCAGCAGAAATTACTTGTTTTGCGAGATCCTGCTATAAATTCTATCCATATATATTCTGATCGCAAACTCATACATAGTAGATCCAGTTGCATTTTATGGAATAACAAAAAAAAATTGCACTTTACTTTTTTTCCGAAGTAACTCTCATCAACTAGTACTATTCTGATGTGAACTTTTAGTAGTAATTAATCGAATTGGTTAGATATAATAAAATAAAAGCAACCCCTTCATATGATTCCCTATCAACAGCTACATACATATGGATAGATTTACTTTAATTTCAGACATGAGTTCGGATCCCAGCCTATTTTTTTTTTTAATTGCTAGAATTCGTCTGTCCATATATCATGTTTACGCATGTATAAGATCTTTTTCATTTATGTTCGGAGAAAGCCACCCGTTATTCTTATACAATATTCTACTAAATGGATATCCTTGTTCGCTAAGTCTTGAAAAAAAAACTAGATGAGATTTGACCACATCAGATTTAAAAAATCTTTTTTTTTTGAACATGAAGAGATAAAGAGGCCATTGCAATTGCCGGAAATACTAGGCCCACTAAAGGCACAAAAAAGGAGGGTAGGTTGTTGAGAATTGTCATAGAATGGGGTACCTCGATTTAATATTTGTACCTGTTATTGTTATAAGGATATCTTATAATAATTATAATTCATATTATAATTCGTATATTAGTATACTAAGTATATCGAAGTGAGTATATATAATAAGTGCAAGCAATGTCGAACTAAATAAACGGACTTATTCATCTTTCTACATGAAATAGATGGATGTATGATAATCCACTTTCTTTATTATTCTTACTTCTTTTATTTTTATTCTTATATTGTTCTTATCTTCTTCTTCTAATTTCTTTTTTAATAAAAAAAGAGTCTCTTAAAAATTTAAAAATCTCTGAAAGATTCGTTAGAATCCGACCCAAGAGCAGGAATTCTTATAAAAAGGGGACTTCTTGGGAGATATAGAAAGATGCAAGATTCTATATTTTCTATATTTGAAATATATACATATAGAAGAGGCGAACAGAACACGAAATTCGTTTTATTTGCCTTGCCTCCTAATTCGAAGGAAGAATTCGCTGTTTATGTTGTTGTTTTTTTACCGATATTGCTAATCAGCAATATCGGTAAAAAAACAACAATTATCCGCATGATTCTTTCTACAATTAAAGCTTATGTCACCAAATCAAAATATAAAAATGCATTTTTTCGGTTTTTTTATTTTGATTCTGATAAACTAACTAACTAGTTGTTCGCCACAAAAAAAAGTGGAACTCAAGACTCTACTTGATTGAATTTTTATTGAAAGGAAAAAAGGCGTGGAGCTGAAATAGCTCACTCAGAACACCTTTTAAAGGGTTACGTGGTACGATTGGATCGAATAAGCCCTTATGGAATAAATATTCAGCCGCTTGTGAACCTTCAGGTACTGTCTTATTCAATGTTTGTTCAATTACTCTTTTACCCGCAAATGCAATATAGGCATTGGGTTCGGCAATAATGATATCCCCCAACATACCAAAACTAGCTGTTACTCCACCAGTAGTAGGAGATGTAAGAATTGATACATAGAATAACTTTTTATTTGATTGATAATCATATAAAGCAGAAGATATTTTAGCCATTTGCATCAAGCTCAAACTTCCTTCTTGCATGCGTGCCCCTCCGGAAGCACACACTAGAATAAGAGGTAAAAGTTTATTGGTAGCATACTCGATCAAACGGGTGATTTTCTCGCCTACTACGGATCCCATACTACCCCCCATAAACTGAAAATCCATAACCCCAATTGCGACGGGAATCCCGTTTAGTTGACCTGTACCTGTTTGAACAGCCTCTGTTAATCCTGTTTTTTTTTGATAAGAATCAATACGATCTTTATAAGGTTCCTCTTCTGAATGAAATTCAATGGGATCCAGAGAAACCATGCCGTCATCCATCGGATCCCAAGTACCTGGATCAACCGAAAGTTCGATTCTATCTGAACTACTTATTTTCAAATAATATCCGCATTGTTCACAAATATTCATTTTTGACTTCAAAAATTTCTTATAATTTAATCC